AATGGTGTCCCCCTTCGTGTACCCTTGAATCCACAAGTACCGGCGGAGGACCAAGAAATCACCCGACCCCGTACATCTGTAACAGTCACAATGGTATTGTTGAAACTAGCTTGAACATGAATAACTCCCTTTGGTATTTTACGAGCATGCTTACGCGAACCAATACGTCCATTTTTACGCGAACCAATTTTTGGTATAGGTTTTGCCATATTTTATTATATTTTTCTTATTTCATAAATAGGAGTCCGAGATATATGGATATATCCATTTTATGTCAAAAACAGATCCTTTACTATTTTATTTTCTAACTAGAATTAATATTTTATTTTTCTATATTAATTGTACTATTTCTTTCTATTAATATATTAATATAGAATATTCTATTAATATAGAATATAATTTTTTAATTTGAAATAGAATTTCAAATTTTAAATATCAATAATATTTCTTATAATACTTATACTTTTCTTATAATACTTATACTTATTATTATAATACTTATAAATACTTATACTTATTATATAGTTATATAGAATATTCTATATAAATTATATATAAATTCTTATATAGTTATATAGAATATTCTATATAAATTATATATAAATTATTATATAGAATTTATATATTCTATTTTTATATTTTTATATATATATATATATATTTATATATATTAATCTAATTAAATTAATAGAATATTCTAATTAAATTAATAGAATATTTAATATAATATTTATTTTTTTTATTAATATTTTTCTTTTTATTATTTTCTTATTAATATTAATTATATATTTGATTTTAGATATATTATATATATATATTTTATTGAATATAAATTTATTTGATTTGTGCATCCGGTGCTTTCGAATAGAAGCCCTCTTTTGTGGAAATATTATCCTTGTCTTTGTTTATGTCTTGGATTGGAACAAATTACTATAATTCGTCCCTGCCTACGGATCAATCGACATTTTTCACAAATTTTACGAACAGAGGCCCTTATTTTCATATTTGTCAGTCCTTAACTTAATCCCGAATCTCTTTATTGGAAGAAAATATGGTTTCCTTAAATTTTTAACTTCTAATTGTACCCCCCCAAAAAAATGTTGAAGTTGAAAAAACAGTCTAATTAAATGACTTATACTTCCATTTTTACTTTCCCGTTCGTATACATATAAAATAAGAGTACGTCGAATCCTTTCGGAAACATAGCCTAGAATCCTATTTTCATTATATAAAGGAACCTGGAACATACCCCTGGGAAGTGATTCAGTAATTAAACCCTCATGAATCCATTTTCTTTTTTCTTTTATTCCTATTTCATTTAAACCCCCTTCATGCATTCACTAATGTATGAAGAGTGATATTAGAAACCTGTGTTTTCTCTCTTTTTTCACAAAAATGGATAGAAGTTTCTCATATAATTCGGATATCAGAAAGATTACCATATATAACATAAAACTTCTCCGCCGATTCTTTTTAATCGAGCCTCTCGATCTGTCATTATACCTCTAGAAGTAGAAAGAATTACAATCCCCATCCCTCCTAAAATTCTAGGAATTCGTTGATAATTAGAATAGATTCGTAGACCAGGTGTACTGATCCGTTTTAAATTTAAAATAGTTTTATATGATCCTTTCCTATTTCTTCTATACCGTAGAGTTAAAACTAAAAAATATTTGTCGCTTTCCCTATGTTTTCTCACGTTTTCAATAAAACCCTCTCGTAAAAGTATTTTAACAATGTTTTCGGTGATGTTAGTAGATGGGATTTGAACTCTTCCTTTTCTATTCATGTCAGCATTTCGTATAGAGGTTATTATGTCAGCGATGGTGTCCTTACCCATGATAAACGAAAATGATTGTTGCCCCTGACTTTCGATATAATCAACATGCTCCTTTGTTCTATTTTTTATTCAATAAAATATCTAATATTGAATATATTGAATATAATATTATATATATATAATATTATTATTTTTATTATTTTATAATATAAATTTTATAATATTTATAATATAATAATAAATTTTTATAATATAATAATAAATAATATAATATTATAAAATGAAAATGAAATATTATAAAAATGAAATATATAATTATAATATCTCATATTGAATATCTCATATTGAATTCTATTTTTTAGAAGAATTCTATTTCTAAAAAATAGAATAATTTTTTGATTTTTATTCATAGAATAGAATTCTGAATTCTAATTTTGATTTTGAATATTTATATTTAATATCTTTATATTTTAAAAATTAGAATGTTTAATATATTTATATAATTAAATAATTCATTTTGAATTCTAATTTAATTAGAATTCTATAATGAAAATCATTTTCATATCTAATTTTCATATTCATATCTAATTAAAAATAGAAAGAAAATAGATAATTAATAGAATATTTAATATATATTTCTATTTAATTTATATTTAATTCTAATTAGAATTATATATTCTATATATTAATATTAATAGAATAAAATAATTAATTAAATATTAATTAAATAATTAATTAATAGAATAAAATTAAAATAATTACTACAAATATAATAATTACTACAAAAGATATATGTGTGAGACATAATCTATTAATCTATTTCATTCATAAATAATATATCTATATCACGGTCTCGTCTTATAATACCTCGGGTGCTAATGAAACTATTTTAGTGAAATTTAACTGTCTCAATTCCCGGGCGATTGCGCCAAAAATTCGAGTTCCTTTTGGATTTCCTTCTTGATCAATGACCACCGCAGCATTATCATCATACTGTATTATCATACCGTTGTTACGTTTGAGTTCTTTACAAATACGTACAATTACAGCTCTAATCACTTCTGATCTTTCTAAAGGCGTATTTGGTACTGCTTCCTTTATTACAGCAACAACAATGTCACCAATATAAGCATATCGTCGATTACTAGCTCCTATGATTCGAATACACATCAATTCGCGGGCTCCGCTGTTATCGGCTACATTCAAATGGGTTTGAGGTTGAATCATATCATTTTTTTATCTGTTCTTTCAGTCAAAAGGTTGAAGTAAAAAAAAATATTCTCTGTGTTCAAAAAAAAAAAAGAAACCTACAATTGCAATTTTTTTTTTCATCCTAAAGATCTCTTTCCTTTGGTTCGAATTTTTATCCCGAAATAATGAATTGAGTTCGTATAGGCATTTTGGATGCTGCTATTGAAATAGCCTTTCTGGCTATATTTTCTGCGACTCCGCCCATTTCATAAAGTATTCTACCTGGTTTAACGACAGCTACCCAATATTCGGGAGATCCTTTTCCCGAACCCATACGCGTTTCGGTAGGTCTTACTGTAACCGGTTTGTCTGGAAATATGCGTACCCATATTTGTCCACCCCGGCGGACATTTCGTGACATTGCCCGCCGCCCTGCTTCTATTTGTCTAGATGTGATCCAAGCGGGCTCAAGTGCCTGAAGAGCATATCTTCCGAAGCAAATATGATTACCTCGATAGGATATTCCTTTCATTCTTCCTCTATGTTGTTTACGGAATCTGGTTCTTTTGGGGTTATAGTTGATGGTTCTTTCTCAATTCCATCGCTATTACAGAACCGTACATGAGATTTTCACCTCATACAGCTCCTCGCGAATGAAGCGATTCAAAAATAAAATAAATAGATTTAACCGATAAAATAATATACAATAATATACATATGTTTAATGAATAATATAATAGAATCGCGGGATTTTTTGAGATTTCATAGAATCTATTTGTCTATTGGAAATTTGTATATCTTGTTTTGATATATAACTAAACATGTATTCTTATAGACAATATAGACAATTCTTGCTATCCATATATAACTAGATAATGCTGTTTTGTTATGTTATAAGGTTCTAACGAATCTTTCTTTTTCTTTTCTTTTTATTATCCTATCGGATTGGACCAAATTTATAAATTCAATTCAATAAAATCAAAATTCTCGCGGGCGAATATTTAATTTACTCTTTCATTATCAATTTCAGATGTAATGTAGGGTTAGCCCACGACTCCTCAAAAAAAAATGGATTGGTTCTTGCTTCGTTTCGCCATCCCACCCAATGAATCATTAAGATTTCTTTTTAATAAAATCTTAGGTATTTACAGGTTCCGTCGTTCCCATCGCTTCTCGATTAATGGTTAGGTCTGAATTCTACAACGGAGCCTCTCTAATAAGATTTTAAATTTTCTTTTTTCTTGAATCAACCTTCTCAGTTTTTATTGACTTGTGGCTCTTGATTTGTTTGTTCTAGGAATATATTCATCTATATATGGATTAATGAATATTGATGCTTTATTACACTATCTTTTATGAGATGACCCATAGACCTTTACATATTAGAATTCTATATCATTGATATTCTTTTTCTCTCTTTCTTTCACCCCTTCATTTATCCGTATATTCTTATTGCTTTACAACTCATAATCAGATTCGTTTTTATTTCTTTTTTATGCAATATTTCAGTTGCTATAATTATATCACCAATATATCATATCTTTATTTATATTTTTTATTTTGACTAGTTCTTTAGATTCAGATAATGCGAAGCGATGAGTTGGTTATTAGTTCTTTATTAATTAATTCATACTACATTAATTAATTCATACTACGAGTCGGTTTATTTTTTTGTTGAATTCTAACCACTCTAAAAAAAACCAACGAGTCGCACACTAAGCATAGCAATTATATCAATATCAAATGATTAATTGAATTTTTTTATTTTATTCAATCTTATAAAATTTCTCATTTTTTGTTTTATCGAAACATGGAAGGTTAAAGATAAGGAAAAGTTTCTTATTCTTTGTTTACAAATATCCAAACTTTGATCCCTAATATCCCATAAATAGTTCGAACTGTATAGGAGCAATAATCAATTTTAGCTCGAATGGTTTGTAGAGGAACCCTACCTTCTCTGATCCATTCGACACGTGCAATTTCTTTTCCGTCGATACGCCCCGCAATTTGTATTTGAACTCCTTTTGTA